AATGCACGCCGTGGTGGAAAAATATGGGTCCGTATATTTCCAGACAAACCAGTTACAGTAAGACCGGCCGAAACACGTATGGGTTCGGGGAAAGGATCTCCTGAATATTGGGTAGCTGTTGTTAAACCGGGGCGAATACTATATGAAATAGGTGGAGTAAGCGAAAATATAGCTAGAAGGGCTATTTTAATAGCAGCATCCAAAATGCCGATCCGAACTCAATTTATTATTTCGGGATAAAAATGTAGAACCGACAGAAATGAATCTTGGGGATGAAACAAAAACGCAGGTTTCTTTTTTTAGACAAAAAATATTTCTTTTATTTTCTTCATCCTTTGCATTGGAAGAATAGACTAAAAATTTGATATGATTCAACCTCAGACCCATTTAAATGTAGCGGATAACAGCGGGGCTCGAGAATTGATGTGTATTAGAATCCTAGGAGCTAGTAATCGTCGATATGCTCATATTGGTGACGTTATTGTTGCTGTGATCAAAGAAGCAGTACCAAATATGCCCCTAGAAAAATCAGAAGTAGTGAGAGCTGTAATTGTTCGTACCTGTAAAGAACTTAAACGTGACAACGGTATGATAATACGATATGATGACAATGCTGCAGTTGTGATTGATCAAGAAGGAAATCCAAAAGGAACTCGAATTTTTGGTGCAATCCCCCGGGAATTGAGACAATTAAATTTTACTAAAATAGTTTCATTAGCTCCCGAGGTATTATAAAATAAAATGAGATCGTGATATCTTTGGGGTATTTGAAAGAACTAGATTAAGAACTAGATTAATTCGTAGATTGTGTCTCACGCATACACCTTAAAAAATTCCTATTCATAAACCAATAGAAAAAAAAAAAAAGAAAAACATGTTGATTATATCCAATTGTCAGGCACCAATAATTATAGTTCATCATGGGTAGAGACACTATTGCTGAGATAATAACCTCTATACGAAATGCTGATATGGATAGAAAAAGAGTTGTTCGCATAGCATCTACTAATATTACCGAAAATATTGTTAAAATACTTTTCCGAGAAGGTTTTATCGAAAACGTCAGAAAACATCGAGAAAAAAACAACTATTTTTTGGTTTTAACCCTTCGACATAGAAGGAATGGGAAAAGACCCTATAGAAATTTTTTAAATTTAAAACGGATCAGTAGACCCGGTCTACGAATCTATTCTAACTCTCAACGAATTCCTAGAATTTTAGGTGGGATGGGGATTGTAATTCTTTCTACTTCTCGAGGTATAATGACAGACCGGGAGGCTCGATTAGAAGGAATCGGCGGAGAAATTTTGTGTTATATATGGTAATCCTTTTAATATCCAAATGGGATCCGAAACCTCTTCCTATTTGTAAAAAAAAAAAGAAAGGGGGTGAGTTGTCTAATATCGTTTCTCCTCCATTAGTTGATACTTCAGGAGGGCTTTACCTGAAATGAAAGAACAAAAATGGATTCATGAAGGTTTAATTACTGAATCGCTTCCCAATGGCATGTTCCGGGTTCGGTTAGATAATGAAGATCTGATTCTAGGTTATGTTTCAGGAAAGATCCGACGTAGTTTTATACGGATACTGCCGGGAGATAAAGTCAAAATTGAAGTAAGTCGTTATGATTCAACCAGAGGACGTATAATTTATCGACTCCGAAACAAGGATTCGAAAGATTAGGGCGTTTTTATTCAATACGATTCGAGATGAAAAATTTCAAGAAACTTATTTTCTACCAAGAAGTAGATTCAGAATTAAGATAAGGAATGACAAATATGAAAATAAGAGCTTCCGTTCGTAAAATTTGTGAAAAATGTCGCCTAATCCGTAGGCGGGGACGCATTATAGTAATTTGTTCCAACCCGAGACATAAACAAAGACAAGGATAATCAGACTCACTAAAAGGCTCAATGTACAAATAAGGAATCTGTTTTGACATGAAATGGATATATCCATATATTTCTGACTCATATTTATGAGATGATACAATATGGCAAAAGCTATACCGAGAACTGGTTCACGTAGGAATGTACGTATTGGTTCACGTAAGAGTGCACGTAGAATACCAAAGGGAGTTATTCATGTTCAAGCAAGTTTCAATAATACCATTGTCACGGTTACAGATGTACGGGGTCGGGTGGTTTCCTGGGCCTCTGCCGGTACTTCTGGATTCAAGGGTACGAGAAGAGGGACACCCTTTGCCGCTCAAACTGCAGCAACAAATGCTATTCGTACAGTAGTCGATCAAGGTATGCAACGAGCAGAAGTCATGATAAAAGGTCCCGGTCTCGGAAGAGACGCAGCATTACGAGCTATTCGTAGAAGTGGTATACTATTAACTTTCGTACGGGATGTAACCCCTATGCCACATAATGGCTGTAGACCTCCGAAAAAAAGACGTGTGTAGAAATGAACAGTGAAGAAATTTCAAGAGAAACAAGAGAAATAAATAATTCAATCAAATAAAATAATATTACTATGGTTCGAGAGAAAGTAA